AGAATTTGAAAATTTATTATTTTTTTAAGTTTTCCATAATTTAAGATTAAGATACTTATTAGGTTAGGTCTTAGGCCTCACACCAATTGTGAAATATTTCGTTTGTTGAAACGTTTCTTAGTAAGGGATTTCCCTTGTACTAAGGGTGGGAATGGGAAGGAAGAAAGCGATCGGATCCGTGAATTCCTCATCCTCAAATAAGCCCTTCCCGGGGTATTGTCTCATAAGTAATTGTTAGGATTAAAGTGTTGATATAATTAGAAGAAGCAAACGGCAAGTCCAAGTTAATAAAATAAACTAAGACTAAGAAAGAAGCGCATAACGTACGTTTTCACATTTCTAATTTTAGGATAAAATTAAACAAAAGGATTTGCAAATAAAAGTGCTAATGCCACGACCAGTCCGTAAATTGTTAAAGCTTCCATAAAAGCTAGACTAAGCAATAAAGTACCTCGTATTTTACCTTCCGCTTCTGGTTGTCTCGCAATACCTTCTACAGCTTGGCCCGCAGCAGTACCTTGGCCAACTCCAGGTCCAATGGAAGCAAGCCCTACGGCCAATCCAGCAGCAATAACGGAAGCGGCAGAAATCAGTGGATTCATAGTAAGTTCCTCGTACAAAAAAATAAATGGTTAATGATACAATCAACCAATGCATTATTACTTATTTTATCACTACGATCTATCGGGTCAAAGTAATTAAAAACTCTGAATTGAAATTCTAATATTAGTTAATCGTCAGAATGACTTCGATATCTCTTTTTTTTTAGTTTCTACCCATGATCAAATCTTTGTAAACTCATATGCATTTAGTTCTACTTATTGCATTTCTTAGTTTCGAACCATTCTTTTATTCAATTCTTCGTTCTTTACTTACTTTCTATATCCGTACGTTCATCTGTTTTTTCATTCAATCTACAATTACGGACGAAAAAGAAAGACTTATATTGTATTGTAATCCATCTAAACGAAATGCAGTGTGGTTAAAAAAAAAAATAAAAGAATCAACATTCAATATAGTAATAATAAATAGTATTATAGTAATAATAGAAATATATAAATAGATATTAATAATATACTGGGAAAGAAATTAGGAATAAATAAAATAAAATATAAAAATATATAATATATAGTCCATAGGAATAATCCCTATATAACTAGTAAATATCTAATATCACATATACATTTGTTTCTTCCATAATGTAAACCACCTGCATCTTATTTTTATATTGAATTGGATTTTAGAATCATTCTTCGAAACATATGTAAGGGTTAGACTTATAGACATTACATATATCTAGTTTGACTTGACCCCCTAACCCATATTTTTCCAATTCCGTAATATCATCTGTCTTCCCTCCTACGAGATTATAGGTTATCCATACATATATAGATACAAATATCTATGTATTATGTTGCCCAACCAAGTGCGTATTTGGAATCATGCATGACTTCGGGTAAGTGAAAAAAGACTATTAAAAAAGCTAATCAATGATGACCCCCCATGGATTCACCTATATAAGCCGCGGCTAAAGTTGCAAAAATAAGAGCTTGAATACCGCTTGTAAATAATCCAAGAAACATAACGGGGATAGGAACTACTGAAGGTACTAAAGAAACAAGAACAACAACTACTAATTCATCAGCCAATATATTCCCGAAAAGTCGAAAACTAAGAGATAAAGGTTTTGTAAAATCTTCTAGGATGTTAATTGGTAAAAGTATTGGAGTTGGTTGGATGTATTTCCCAAAATATCCCAATCCTTTTTTGGTAAGACCCGCATAAAAATATGCCACTGACGTGAGTAAAGCTAAAGCAACAGTAGTATTTATATCATTCGTGGGCGCAGCTAACTCCCCATGAGGTAACTGTATAATTTTCCAAGGTAAAAGAGCACCTGACCAGTTAGAAACAAAAATAAATAGGAACATAGTTCCAATAAAGGGAACCCAAGGGCCATATTCTTCTCCAATCTGAGTTTTACTCAAGTCTCGAATAAATTCAAGGACATATTCGAAGAAATTCTGTCCGTCGGTCGGAATTGTTTGTGGATTCCGAACTGCTATGATGACTGAACCTAATAAGATAGCAATTACGACCCAAGAAGTGATAAGTACTTGGGCATGGATTTGTAAACCTCCTATTTGCCAATATAAATGTTGGCCTACTTCTACACCCGATATATCGTATAACCCATTGAGTATTTTAATGGAACATGGTATAGCATTCATATTGTCCTCTGATATAAATCGAACTTAAAAAATTATTTTGATTCAACCATCTCTTTCTCAACTCACCAACATTAATCATCTTTATAATACAAATTGAATTTAGGATATCAATAAATTTAAATTTTAGGATACTAAAAAATCACATAACATAATATAAATATTCCCATTTTTATCTCTATCTCTTTTTGAAGTTCAAGAATAGTAACTGATCCAATAAACCGATCGAGTTCCCAAACAATTAATTAATTTTATTATTCTTAATCATAATCAACGATTTCTTATATAGCTATAACGACCCTCGCAAATTGCGAATACTAATTTGTTAAGAATGAATCGAATTGAAGCTATAGCATCATCGTTAGCTGGAATCGAAATATCTGCGAGATCCGGGTCACAATTTGTATCAATTAAACAAATAGTAGGAATCCCTAAAATGACACATTCTCGAAGAGCTGTATATTCTTCTTGCTGATCAACGATGATTACAATATCGGGTAACCCCGTCATATATTTGATCCCACCCAAATATGTTTGCAAGGTAGATAATTTTCTCTTCAACATTGCTGCATCTCTTTTGGAAAGATGGTTGAGTTTTCCCATCTTTTGTTCTGCTCTTAAGTCCCTGAACTTATTAAGTCTCGTTTCCGTAGTGGACCAGTTCGTTAACATACCACCGAGCCACTTTTTATTAACATAATGACACCGAGCCCCTATTGCAGCTGATGCTACTAAATCCGCTACTTTCTTTTTGGTACCAACGATTAAAAAGGTTTTTCCACTACTTGCTGCATTAAAAACTAAATCACAGGCTTCTGATAAAAAACGAGCAGTTCTCGTAAGATTTATAATATGAATACCTTTACGCTTTGCAGAGATGTAAGGGGCCATTCTAGGATTCCATTTTCGCGTACCATGACCAAAGTGCACTCCCGCTTCCATCATTTCTCCTAAATTGATGTTCCAATATCTTTTTATCATTTTTCCCCGCATTTCCCCACACTTCCTCTTTTTTTTTTTTTTTTTAAGCGACAAGATACCCTGAAATAAATAATTGTTCCGACGGAACCTTCTACCGTGGATTGACCCTTGATATATAGCCCAAACCATTAATTTCTTTTAATTACTTATTTTTTTTATTACTAAATTAATATAAATAATTGGACCAACCTAACCAAATAGTTAAAGTAAAAAGAATGAATCTCTTCTTAGGAAAATCGCGTAAATGGTTGTTGTGATGTCCCATAAAAATTGTTTGGAGCACATAATTCTCTATGGTATAACAAAATATCTCCCATTTCCAACTCGAATAAATTTTTCCTTTTTATTTCCAAATAAATATTTTTGTTTTCCCTTGAATGGTGTACTAATTTTTTGAATCCAGTACCAACAGGAATAAGCCCCCCCAGAACAACGTTCTCTTTCAGTCCTTTCAACCAATCAATACGAGCTCGTAAAGCGGCTTTTGCTAAAACTCGAGCGGTTTCTTGAAAACTCGCTTCGGATATGAAACTTTGAGTATTCAGGGATGTCCTCGTTATTCCCAATAAGATTACCCGATAATTGATCGCTTCGTCTAAAGCACGTCCCGCTCGTTCCGCTCGCAACAATCCGATTAATTCTCCGGGTGAAAAAACATTAGACATTCCATCTTCTGAAACCAACACTTTTGATGTTATTTGACGTACAATGATCTCTATATGTCTATTATGGATCTGTACTCCCTGAGATCGATAAACCTTTTGAATTTTATTAACCAAAGAGATACGACTCTGGGCTATGGTTAGCTCAGCTCCAATCAAGAATCCCCAGGGGATTCCAAGAATTCTTGGTATACGTTCGTTCCAACTTTCGACTCTCTTTTCGAGGTTCATCGATATTGAATCAATTGAACGCACTTCTAAGACCTGTTCCACTTTTGGAAGACCCTGCGTTATGTCACCAGATCTTGATTTTTCATATATAAATGTAACTAGTGTCTTTCCTTCATAAAGGATTTCTCCATAATGACCATGAACTGTTGCTCCTGGGGTAGCCAAATAAGGCTTAGCCGATCTTATAACTAAGGAGTCAACATGGTCAATTAAAATTTGACCGGATTTTTTTATGTGTGGCCCATATTTGAATAAACATGCATTTTCACAAATAAATTGCCCAAGGCAAATTATTGTGGATGTCTCTTCACCAGAATCGTGATGAAGAAAACAACAATTTAAATGGAATGGATTCAAAATTATATTACTGCATGAATTGGGATTATAAATTCTTCTATTTTCATCCATTAAACAATATTTAAATACTTGAAGTACTTTAAAAGTCTGCTTAAAATTGTTAAGTAGTAAATATTTCTTTAACGAGATTTGATTATGAGTTAATAAATGGTAAGATGAATAAAAATTCGTTATTTTAGGTACAATAGTACCTAAGGGACCCAACAAATATCTAATTGGGATTAGGGGATCCAATATCGCATTGTTATATTTCGAACCCTTGAATGGACTAATTCGAAAACAGTTGGATGATGACAAAATTATAAAAGATTGGGATTCCTTATGTTGATTCAACAACGTACCAATAGTTCCTTGCTGTTGGGTAAGTAATTGAAACTTCGCCTTGGAATGAAAGGGATTGATATTGGCGCGATCTAGCCCCTTATTGGGAATCAATCCCGAATCTGTTATATTATATCTTTTTCCGCTATATGAAAGAGTGGACTTGACTTTGACTAACTCAATTCTTATGAAATCACGAATTAGATCATTTGCCCTTACC